TTCCTTTTCTCAAAAGACTTCAATTGGTACGCGCAAGAAATAGGCCAATTCCGCGGCTTTTTGTTCAATTTCTCGTGGAGTTAAATTCTCATCAGTACGGGTCAACGGAATAGCCCCCCGGCCTCTAATGTCCATATAAAGGACACGGCGAGCATAAATACCCTCTTTTACTTCTATTCTAACGGATTGAATATCTTTTATAAGGAATCGGAGGAATATGCGACGGTTTTTTCCAGGAAATCCCCAACGAAAAATACACACTATTCCTTCCTTTCTATCGAATCGATCATAACCACTACCTACATTCCAGGAAATTGTGCACCACAAATAGGAACTAATAAAGAGACCCGCGATCCCGTAGAAAGACATCACGATCCCTTGTGGAAAAAAAATGATTTGCTGAGACGGAAAAAAAGATATCAAATTTCTACCAAGATAACTAGAAGTTCCAACCAATAAGAATCCTAATGAACCTAAAAAAACGATAAGGGCCCAGCAAAAATTACTTAGTTTTCGAGATCCCGTTATAAGTTCTATCCATATATGTTCTGATCGCCAACTCATACTTGATCTAATTTCATTTTATTGGAATTGGGAGAATACCCCAAATTTTCCTTTTTTGGTTCCGAAGGAACTCTCATCAACTAGCACTAGTTTGATGTGAACTAGTACTAGTTTGAGGTGAACCTTTAGTAAGCAGTAAGGAGTAATTCATCAAATTGGTTCGATCTAAAATAATAATAACATACCCTTCATATGATCCCAATATACATATTGATATACATATAGATATAGATCCACCAACTTTACACATTTTAGGCATCCAGTGATACTGATCTATTTGAAACTGGCTAGAATTCATTTACCTATAGATCATTTTCGGCAGGCATAAGAGCTTTTTTTTTTCGGCGGAAATCACATGTTATACCATATTTCATTTCCCAAACTAAATATCTGTGTTATGCTACAAGTCTAAGTTTCAAAAAAACGGCTGATATGAGGTCCCCTCAGATCTAAACAATCTTGTTTTTTTGAACATGAAGAAATAAAGAAGCCATTGCAATTGCCGGAAATACTAGGCCTACTAAAGGCACCAAAATAGAGGGAAAATTAAAAGTTGTCATAAAATGGGGTACCTCGATTGACTATTTGCACCTGTTATTTTTTTTTTTTTTTATATTTATTATTTAGAATAATTATAATTCAGAATTTTAATTATTCTAAATTTTTAGTTCGTAGTAGTTATTATCAATTAATGCAATAATAATAATACTAATTAATTCCATTTGAAAATTCTTAGTAAATATATAACTAAATAGATAAATAGTGGATATATAGAATAAGTCCAAGAAATGTAGAACTAAATAAATGGATTTATTCGTCTTTCTATATGAAAGATACCTATGACAATCGACTTTATTATTTTTCTTCATTTCTTTGTGTCTTGTTCTTGTCTTCTAATTTAATAAAGAAAGAGTTTCTTACAAATTAGCGAAAGGTGGAAATTGATGCTTTATTACACTATCTTTTATGATATGACTCATTGACTCATTTACATATTCGAATTCTATTGTTAGGAGATGAAGAAAGATAAAAAACGATATATCTATCCTTTCAATATTTGAGTTTGATTATATACGTAAGACAAAATTAGTTTTTTTTACCGAATTTCCCGAAAGGAGCAACTCACCCGTTTATCTTGTTCAATTGCTAGGGACTTATTAATTAGTAATCGGGAAGCTGGGTAAAAAAAAAGAGTTATCCACAACTTTTTATTCTTTCTACAATTAGATCTTAGGTCACCCAAGAAAACTACATTCTTATTTACTTTGATTCTGATAAGCTAACTACTTGTTTCCTACAAATCAAATAATTGAACTTAGTGCACTCTACTTGATTGAATTTGAATTCAAAGGAAAGAAGGCGTGGAGCTTAAATAATTCACTAAGAACGATTTTTAAAAGATTACGCGGTACGATTAGGTCGAATAAGCCCTTCTGGAATAAATATTCAGCCGCTTGTGAACCTTCGGGTACTGTTTTATTCAATGTTTGTTCAATGACTCTTTTACCCGCAAATGCAATGTAGGAATTGGGTTCGGCAATAATGATATCTCCCAACATACCAAAACTAGCTGTTACCCCACCAGTAGTAGGAGATGTAAGAATTGGTACATAAAATAACTTTTTATTTGATTGATAATCATATAAGGCAGACGATATTTTAGCCATTTGCATCAAGCTCAAACTTCCTTCTTGCATCCGCGCCCCCCCCGAAGCGCATACTATAATAAGAGGTAGAAATTGATTGGTAGCGTACTCAATCAAACGGGTGATTTTCTCCCCAACTACGGATCCCATACTACCTCCCATAAACTGAAAATCCATAACCCCAATTGCTACAGGAATACCACTTAGTTGACCTACGCCTGTTTGAACAGCCTCGGTTAATCCCGTCTTTCTTTGATAAGAATCAATACGATCTTTATAAGGCTCCTCCT